ACACAAGAAAGAGATGTGGAAAATTCCTTTTCTTGTGTCGCAGACTGGGAAGAGGACTAGAAATAATCCCTCCTAGGATTCTTTGTTTCTCTCATTTAATTCTTTGTTTCCACCTTTGCTTTTCCGCTGACTTATCTTATGCTTAGTATCTAGTTGAATTTGATTCTATTAGAATAGAAAAGCTATTGATAGATTTTATAACGGTTAAGTCTGACAATAGTGACACAATCACACCGCTCCAATTTAGATTAAAAAAAAGAAAAAGAGGAGATAAAGTCAAATAGTCTTCTTCCCAATTTCCAATATACATACTATGACTAGAACTGTTGTACAAGTAATTCCCAAAATCTGGTATAAAAAGAATATAAACAAAAGCAAAAGGCTTTTCACAATTTTTTTTGATCCTACATAATTTCCAAGAAAAATTTTGTTCTTTTTAAGAACTTGATGGTGATAAATCCGCATAGCTAGAAATTCATTTCAGACAATTGAACCTTCTCAAACTGTTTCTTTTTCAGAACCAAAAAGATTTGTGCCAAAATAACAGATGCCAAAAAGAACAAAAGGCCTTGGACACGTAATGGGTCTTGAAGTACTATTTCGGCATCCCCCTGACCAAATCCACCCACATTAGGATTACTCGTTAATGGTTGATCACGTTTGATGGATTCGCCTTCTGAAACAAGAAGTTCTGGTCCTGGAGGTATAATATCAATCGCTTGACGTCCCTCTGACGCATCTGTTATGGTTATTTCGTACCCCCCTTTTTCTTTTCGTATGATTTTGCTTACTATACCTGCCGCTGTAGCATTATAAACCGTATTGTTACTCTTGCTCCCGTCGGGATAAATCTGACCCCTTCCCCTGTTTCCGCCTACATATATGGGATATTTTAAGAAGTGAACATCTTTCTTCGTAGCGGGGTCCGGAGAAAGAATAGGAAAGGTGATTTCACTATATTTCTGACCGGGAACAGGACCTATCACAAGAATATTTTTTTTAGTGGGGCGATAACTCTGAAAAGACAGATTACCTATCTTTTCTTTCATCTCTGGCGAAATACGATCGGGGGGGGCTAATTCAAATCCATCGGGTAAAATAAGAACGGCCCCCACATTCAAAGCTCCCTTTTTACCATTAGCAAGAACCTGTTTCAATTGCATATCATAAGGAATTCGAACAACTGCTTCAAATACAGTATCAGGAAGTACCGCTTGTGGAACCTCAATATCTACGAGCTTATTAGCTAAATGACAATTGGCACATACAATACGGCCAGTTGCTTCGCGTGGATTTTCATAACCCTGCTGTGCAAAAATGGGATATGCATTTGAAATGGATGCCCGAGTTATTATATATATCATGAGCGATACGGAAATTGAACGAGTAATTTCTTTCTTTATCCAAGAAAAGGCCTTTCTAGTTTGCATGGTCCAATCGTTGATCCCAAAAATTTCTACAATAAAATTAGGTAGGTCGCTAGTATAGTTCCCTATCCGCGATGCTGCTATTTACTGAACAATTTTTATAAAATAGAAAAAGAATCCGAAACTCTTGGATGTAAAATAATTGTATAAAAAAAAATAAGATTTTGAACGTTTTGCTTATGTTTTTGCTTATATACAAAATAAGAAACAATCTAATTGATCGATGGATCATTTTTCAGTCATTCATTGAATGATAAATCACTACAAGTGACGGAGATACACGATTTAAATAACGGAAGATCCAATATTTAAAAATTGTATCGATAATGACTGGAAAGGTAGAAACAAGGCCCGATATAATTTGATCGTTATGAGCAAATCCAAAGTCTTTGTAGACAGAGCCAATCATTAGTTCCCAACCGTGGGGTGAATGGAATCCTATACATAAATCGGTTAATAAAAGAATAGAAAAAGCTTTTATTGTGTCGCTTAAGTTATATAGGAATTCTTGAACCCAAGAATTAAGAATAAGAAGCTCTTCATTACCTAGAATAGAATAACCACTTAGAATAACGAAAGAGATTATATTTGTCGAGAAGTGCAAAATTGTATGGATACGATCCTCATTGTGCATCTTGATCAATTGGATCGTTTCTTTGTGGATTCCGATACGAAACTTTTGTAGATGTGTTTCCGGGTATTCCTTGATCATTTCGTCCAAGAGGAAGAGTTCCTCTAATTCTATGAATTTTTCTAGAATACTCTTTTCTTGACTATCATTTAAAAAGGTTTCGGATTTACTAGTATTCCACCAATTAATAATCCAAGATTCCAGACTTTTATTAAATGAAAAAGAGATCGACCAGGGCAAAAATACTATAGATATAAGATATAGAAAGGGAATGAATGCTTTTTTTTTTTTCATTGTTTCGTCTGTGAATTTTTAATGAACCCACCTCATTCGTCGACTCTATACGATTGAATATTTCTATCAAGCATAAGTTCTATTACAAGGCTTCAAACCTATGAATCCATTCCCTGTTTTTTTATTTGTGAGTCATTGGTTAGTCCTTAAATTTAGAAAGAATACAGAAATAGCCTAAGAAAGAGTACACAAATGAAGAAAAAGAATATTGTCTCCAGATATCTCAATTGCTCAAAAATTCGAAGCAATTCCCTCCTTTCGAGGAATGCCCGAAAGAGCCACTTCAAATTCGGATTTCGAGGTGAAATAAGTCCTTTCTACCAAAATAGCAAATATTTCGAAAAAAAAAAAAAATTGGCCGACTGCCCACAGCTCACGGGAATAATTGAGATAGATTTCTCAAGAATATTGTGATAATCAAAAGTGAGTGGCAAAAGAAAAATAAGACAGAAAGGTTATCATTTTAAGTGTTCCAATCCCTTACTCATTAAGTAAGACAAAAAAAGGATAAAAAGAAGGGTCGAAAGTAAAGTAGAGATTATTTACAAGATACGATCTATCCATATCTAACGTATCAATTTCAAATATTGAAACTAAAAAGAAAATTTCTTTATTCTATATCTTATTCCGAAATGCTTTGTTTTGATCTCGGAGATGAGTCTATTATTTCAATTTGTTACTGATTTTGTTGCTGAATTTAGTGAATGTACATACGCATAAAAAGGTTTGCGGCCAAAAAAAGTTTCGTTTTATAATTGTTCCGTATATATAATATACGTCTTCTTTGATTCATCAGTATTGTGAAGAAATTTCCGTTAAGTTATGCTATAGAAAAAAAGAGGACTCTTGGATTTTGCCTTCCTTCTAAGAAAATGTTCATTCTTCAGTTCATTTCAAAATACTTCAATTGGTACACGCAAGAAATAGGCCAATTCCGCTGCTTTTTGCTCAATTTCTCGTGGAGTCAAATTCTCATCAGTACGAGTCAAAGGAACGGCCCCCTGGCCTCTGATTTCCATATAAAGGACACGCCGAGTATAAATACTCTCTTTAACTTCTATTCTGATAGACTGAATATCTTTCATAAGGAATCGGAGTAAGATGCGGCGATTTTTTCCAGGAAAGCCCCAACGAAAAATACACACTATTCCTTCTTTTCTATCGAATCGATCATACCCACTACCTACATTCCACAAAATAGTGCACCACAAATAAGAACTAATAAATAGACCAGCGATCCCATAGAAAGACATCACGATTCCTTGTGGAAAAAAAATTATTTGCTGAGACGGAAATAAAGATATCAAATTTCTGCCAAGATAACTGGAAATTCCAACCAATAAAAATCCCAATGAACCTAAAAAAAGTAGAAAGGCCCAGCAGAAATTACTTGTTTTTCGAGACCCCATTATAAGTTCTATCCATATACGTTCTGATCGCCAACTCATACTAGATCCAGTTGCATTTTATTGGAAGTGGGAAACTAGCCCAAATGAATTTGACTTTCCTTTTTTTTGTTTCCGAAGTAACTTTCATCAACTCGCACTATTCTGATGTGAATCTTTAGGAAGAATTCATCGAATTCGTTAGATCTAAAAAAATGGGAGCCCTCTCATATGATCCCCTATTTACACTACACACATATAGATATATTGGCTTTGCATTTATTTCAAGCATCCGCCCCAATCGCGATTTATTTTCAACTAGCCCATTTATTCAGATATCATCTTTATGCCTGTATAAGAACCCTTTCATTTCTAGTTGAAGGAAGTCGCATGTTATACCATATTATACTAAATAGATATCTGTGTTATGATCCAAGCCTAAGTCTTGAAAAAAAAATAGATGAAATTTGCCCCCATCGGATCTAAAAAATCTTGTTTTTTTGAACATAAAGAAATAGAGAAGCCATTGCCATTGCCGGAAATACTAAGCCCACTAAAGGCACAAAAATAGAGGGTAAGCTGTTGAGAATTGTCATAGAAATGGGCACCTCGATTTAATATTTCTACCTGTTATTTATTCTTATATTAAATTCTTATATTAATCTTTTTACCTATTATTTTATTGTTATATTATATTGTTTTGTTAGAAAGATATCTTATAATCATTATAATTCGTATAAAATTATACTAAGTATATCTAAGTGACTATATATAATAAAGTGCAAGGAATGTAGAACTAACTAAATAGACTTATTCATTTTTCTACATGAAATGTATGTATGATAAGCCTTTTTATTCTTCTTTTATTATCTTTTTCTTGTCTTATAACTTTAATTTTAGAATTTTACTTTAATAAAATAAAGAGTTTCTTCCGCTTAAAAATTCTCGAAAAATTCGTTATAATCCGATCCAGCAATAGGGATTTTTAGTAAAAAAGGGGATTCTCGGGAGATATTATATATAGAAATATGCAAGACTCTATATTTTTTATACATAGGTAAGAAAAGAACATGAAATTCGTTTTATTTATTATTTACCTTGCCCAATTTCGCGGAAGAAAGGATTTTTGCTCTTTTATCTTGTTGATAGAGGGTTACTAATTAGTAATCGGGAATATCGATAAAAAAATTATCTGCATGATTCCTTCTAAATTTACTCTTATATCACCAAAAAAAATCCATTCTTCATATTTTTCCTTTGATT